TAGAAATGTGTTCGCTCAAGAAAAGCTCCAGAAGATGTTAATCGTAAATAAGAAGATTGTTTACGAAGAAAAACTAATACAAATTCGCATTCAGATACATAAGAATTATATGGGAACCGAAATACTCTTTTATTTTCTTTTGAAAAAAGAAAAATAGAATTATTCGGAGTAATAAGACTATTCCAATTATGATATTCGTGAAGAAAGAATCGCAATAAATGTAAAGAAGGAACATCTTGGATCCAGAATTGAAGGATTTGAACCAAGATTTTCAGATGGATGGGATAAGGTATTAGTATATCTGACACATAGTTTAAATGCGATAATTTGTCCTCCAAAAAGGGAAATGTTGAATGAATAGATCGTAAATTCAAATTCTGAGATTTTGGTATTTTTTTTTCTTCGAGGGAAGATACTAATCGCAGCAAGAATGGAATTTCCACAATGACTGCAAAACCTTCCAATATCATCTGAGAATAAAAATGAAAATAAAAATAATTGTTGTGCCCAACAAATCGATTTTGGTTAGAATCATTAACCGAATAAATCAAATAATTCTGTTGATACATTCGAATAATTGAACGTTTCACAAGTACTGAACTAGATTTATTGTCATAACCAAAAATTTCCGTGGATTCGTAAAAAACCGAACTATTTAAACCACGATCATGAACAAATGTGTAAATATACTCCTTAAAGAGAAGCGGATATAGAAAGTGTTGTTGCCGAGATCTATCTTTTTCTAAATATCCTTGTAATTCTTCCATTTACATTTCTACTTGAACCAGAGGCGGGACCTATTTCATTTTGGGGGTTATCAAATGATACATAGTGCAATATGGTCAGAACGGGGTATGTATTATGTATATAATTACAGTAAGAAAAATATATATATCCCGCAAACAAAGGAAACAGGGGAGTCCAATCAACAGATCTTTTTCCTCTCCTTTTCTATCCAATTGGTTTATGTTCGTTATAATTACAAGAGGGTAAAAAATCCTTTATTTTTGCAACTCGATCGCTCTTTTGACTTTGGAATAAATTTTCTTTATCAGTATACTGTTTCTTCTACACATCCGTCTCCAATCCATAATAAAGAATAATTAGGATTCATTAAAAAAAAAGAAAGAAAATCAATGGTCCACTCACAGAAGAACCCACCCTTTCCCGCATCAGGCACTAATCTATCTTTAACGTCTAATTAGATCGGGTAATCATTCAAATTAAGAACAAAAGCTCGTTGCTTTTTATTTCACCAGAATTAGAGCCCTATGGCTCTATCCATTTATTCACTAGACCCAACTGTAAATGTGAATTTTTTTTTTTCACTTCCAAACAAAAAGAAAAAAAAAATTGTAACGATCCGGTAAGGATAAACTCAAAGTTCTACTTTAATTAAATAATATTTAATTAAATAATAAATTAAATAATAAAATTATAATATTTTATTACGACATGCTGTTTTTTCCATTCATTACCTTTGAGGATCAGTCGTGGTCTTATAGACTCTACCAATAGTCTGGACGAATCTGTTGCTTCATCCAAATGTGTAAAAGATCATAGTCGCACTTAAAAGCCGAGTACTCTACCGTTGAGTTAGCAACCCGAAAATAAAATAAATAGGATATATATGTAAATACGGTCAAAATAAAAAAATCAATTGATTTGCACTGCACGACCCCGTCAAAACATTGAACTAGAACAAATAGAAAAGAAAGATTTGTTTTTGTTGATCAATTAAAAACACCAAAACAAAATACCAAAATGGACAGATCGGATTAAACAACAACGGATTCCCAATAGAGATGTCAAAATTGTGACAAACCGCCATTTTATTTATCAATTTCCTTTTCTTTTTCGTTAAGAAAATACATCTTGTATGCCAGTAAATCCGGCAGGGCAAACCCATCATTTGACTGAAGTAAAGGAAAGAAAAAACCAATATGGGGTGGAGATAAACGTATCTATTTATCTACGATCGAATTATATTTCTTCGATGCATCATTGTCAATATGAATCCAATGTTAAGAAAACAAATTTAAATAAATCAAATAAGGACTTGTGTTGGATTGGCACAACATAAACATAAATAATAAATTTGTATGAAAAAAATACGAAAGAGGTAAAGTAAAGAAAAAATCTCGGGTTTATTCAATCAATAGAGGTACAATAAGCAAGATGAACCCCTTGTTTGTTGGTGGATTCCCGCAACAAACAAAACAAGAAAAAAAGTAAATTAAGTATGAATACAGCAAGAAAAAGGCAAATTGTGTGTAAATAATTACACAAAGATGGATACTAGTGACCCCCCCCTTTTTTTATTTATTAATTTTTTGTTTTTTTTTTTTTTTACTTTAATTAACTCGAATCGAAGTTCTTTCTTGAAATAATTCTGCCTTCCTTAAAATATCACAAACAGTTCCCGTAGGTTGAGCACCTTTTTCAAGGAAATATAGAATAAGAGGAACATTTAAATAAGTTTGATTCTTTACCGGATCGTAAAAACCTACTTTTCTAAGATCTCTTCCTTCTCTTCGGGATCGAACATCAATTGCAACGATTCGGTAGATGGCTCATTGGAATAGATGTAAATAAACAATGCCCCCCCTAGAAACGTATGGGAGGTTTTCTCCTCATACGGCTCGAGAAAAAAAAGGATTCTAAATTTCTGTATATGTATATAATGGCAAATGGATCCATAAAATCATGAATTAGACTATGATTTGAGTCGTTTTTTTATTCTTCCTTACAGAAAAAAAGAAATCTCATTCGTACTCATAACTCAAGTTGGGTAATTCTGACAGAGTTCGAAGGGAAACCCTTAGACATTTATTGAGCCGTCTCTAACCTCTTTTGTTTGTCTCATCTCGAATCTATTTTTATTCCTCATTCTGATTCAATTGTTGAGACAATTGAAAATAGTGTTTACTTGTTCCGGAATCCTTTATCTTTGCTTTGTGAAATCATTGGGTTTAGACATTACTTCGGTGATCCTTACTCCTTTCAAAAGAGCAGCAACATACCTTTTTGTTTTTTGTTATTTTTTTCTATACTATAGAAATCGAATATGAACGGTAGATTTCCTTGTGATACACTTTTGATCGAAATAGTTTTACCAATTCTGAAAAATTTTACTTTTTTTTCAAACTTCTTTGATTTTTCGATTTTTTTAACCTTTCGATTTATATATTGATTGAGGATATACTTACAAAGTTGGTCTAACTTATTGATAGTTACTAACCCTAGATTCTTCCCCCTGATAAACGAATCAATCCTTTCTGCTCGAGCTCCATCATGTACTATTTACTTACAACCTAACACAAATTAGGTTCCTAACAGAGCAGAACAAACTATGTCGAGCCAAGAACATCTTCATTCCTATAGAAAATGGTGGATGTAAGAATCCACAGCCGATCATGTCCTTCAAGTCGCACGTTGCTTTCTACCACATCGTTTCAAACGAAGTTTTACCATAACATTCCTCTAATTTTATTTCAAACCGGTATGTAATTGATTCAATATGGAATCATGAATAGTCATTGGCTCAACCGGTGTGTGTATACCGGTATATAATAGTACATACTTTTTATCTATCTATCTATGGATAGATAAGTATTTATCCGGAGAAGGCTCAGCAAGGATCCAATTTATTTAACTCTATATTCTATCATATGAATGAAACATATTTCTAAAAAAGACGAATAAATAAGTTTGCTTAAGACTTATTTACATCTTAAAAAGATTGTTCGGGACGATCAATTATGAAGGATCCATTTTTCTCGAACAAATAAACTATAAACCTCAAAAGAAGAACCTTTAATATTAATAGATTTGCAATCCCGGAAAAAAATAAATTATTAATAAAACTTTTTATTTTATACAATACAGATTTTGTTTTACTTGAGGTTCAAGAATTTTTCTTTTCCATCAATTCCATAAAGTCAAGTAGATGCAATATACGAATTTCCCCCCAATCGCTACATTACATTGATTTACAATTATTCATTTGAACCGGATAAGATATAAGATGAACCAGATAAAATACAAAAAAATGGGGTCCAGATCAACTCGTTTTTACTATTTTTTTCCCACACCTGCTTTAGAAGTTTTAAGACCAGTGATGAAATTAGTACCAAAAACTCCCTACTCTTTAGTCTCCACATAGACTGTGGAATTGGGATACCCCATTTATTTACTTTAGGCTTTTTACCCTTGGTAAGGGAATAAAGAGGCCTTTCTTTCATTCACATTTCGATTCAGAATGCTTCATGTGAGAATTGACATTTCATACATAGATATGGGACATAAAGTTTCCATAAGTAACTAACTTTAAAATGAATATTGAGTAGTACGAGCATATCCTGAATGTGAATGATAAACCCAGAATTTTTTTTGAATAAAAAAAAAGATATTTATTTCCACCCACATTTGACACTTGATTACGTTTGTGAGAAACCAAACGAAAGAAAAAATATGATTCTTAGAATCATTCTTAGAATTCAGAACAAACGATTGTTCTCGTTAACAATTTTATGTTTCATGTGGGATACAATGTGATCCCATCTTTCGTTTCTGATGGAAACGATCTGGGACGGAAGGATTCGAACCTCCGAGTAACGGGACCAAAACCCGCTGCCTTACCGCTTGGCCACGCCCCATTTCGAATTTCTATTCGACACTAATAAACATTAATATTGGTATTGGTTATTCGTCAATCCCAACCCAATAAATACATTGGGAATATATTGTTGCTAGGATTCAACACATGTAGATATAGAATCAAAAAAATTCATTGATCATTACATGGAATTCAGTTAAGATATTGTATAAAAATGGAATTCCTTGTATTCTCATTTGAGAATGGAAGGAAGGATTTTTATTTGGGAGAGTTCGAAGAAAAAGAAAGATTTTTTGACTTATCTTTTTTTTTCCCTTATAAAAAAAAACTCAATCAGAATAAAATTATCTAATCTACAAGAACGAAATTTTGTTATGTTTAATATCTTTAGTTTAATCTGCATCTGTCTTAATTCTGTCTTTTATTCGAGTAGTTTTTTCTTCGCCAAATTGCCCGAAGCTTATGCCTTTTTAAATCCAATCGTAGATGTTATGCCTGTCATACCTGTACTTTTTTTTCTCTTAGCCTTTGTTTGGCAAGCCGCTGTAAGTTTTCGATGATTTAATACTCTGCTAAATTCATGATTTATTCGATAAATAAAAATTCGAAAAATTGATAAGACCAGATAAGTCTTATATTATGAACCCTCGATTCAAAAATATAAATTCTTGTATATTGAATAACCACGGCGATGAATTTTGATCAGCTTATTTCCTCGCTCTCACCTTACAGTGAGCAAAGATTTTATTAGGTTGCCTACAATACCTAATCATATGACAAGAAATTTTTGATAACGAAGGGATCAAAATCTTATTCCAAAGAAATTCGTGAAAATGACTTTCTTTTCAAAAAACACTTCATTTTTGGGGGGGGTGTCATGTCAAAACAAAATAGTGTATGTGGTAAAAAATAAGTAATCTATTCCCTTTTTCAAAAAAAAAAAGATCTTGGAGATTGTGTAATGCTTACTCTCAAACTATTCGTTTATACAGTAGTGATATTCTTTGTTTCTCTCTTCATCTTCGGATTTTTATCTAATGATCCAGGGCGTAATCCTGGACGTGAGGAATAAAAAAAATATATTTTTAGTTTTTCCCGCTTTTTCTAAATTTTTTTCTTATGATTTTATGTATTCCATACATTTACCTATGATAGAATCAAGGGATCGAAATTCCTTCGAATTCGAAAGTCTCAAGTAATCAGAAGAAGCGGAGAGAGAGGGATTCGAACCCTCGGTACGAATAACTCGTACAACGGATTAGCAATCCGCCGCTTTAGTCCACTCAGCCATCTCTCCCCATCCCCATTTAAAAATGGAAAATTTTTTATGTGATGTGACACGTGAAGTAAAGATTGATAAAAACCTTCGTTTTCCTTTTTTATTTATCTATTATATTTTTTTTTATATATATTCTTTTATTTATATTCTATAAAATTATATTATTTATTTATAATTATAATAAATAAATAAAAATTATATATTATTATATATTATAAAGTATAAAGTTATATATTATAAAGTATAAAGTTATATATTATTAAGTAAAGATATAAGATTATATAAAAAGATATAAGATTATATAAAAAAAGATATAAAATAAAGATATATAAAATATTATAATGTTTATTTATATAACAGTTTATTTATATAACATATATAAATGAACATTATAATATAACTTATAAGTTATTTTATTATAAACTTATAAAGATATATAAAAGAAGAAATTTTAAGAAGAAATTTGATCAGGAATTCAATTTAGATAATGATTCGAAACGGATATCCCCAATAGAAAAATACCCTACTTCTTTTATTTTGTATGAAAGGTTTATTCACCCGGCTTGGTTTAAGTACTGGCCGGGCCAGGCCAGTATTTCCATAAATAAAATTATTTAATAATGATTTGATATCAATCAAAAATACTTGTTGAAGTGTCATTTCTTATTATTAAGTATTAATATTATTACTTAATATATATTAATACTTAATAATATATATATTTTTATTTTCTTTTTATCAATTTATTACTTACTGGAAAAAGAAACTGGAATAAAAAAAAAACATATATATATATATTATGTACATATATATGTACATATATTAAACAATAAAAAATATTAAAATTAAAAATAAAAAAAAATATCAAATATTAAACACACATATTTATAAACGTAGTTATAATATAACTCATTTGTTTGTTCAAGAGACAAGCTTTATTTGAACAATTGAGATCCAATTGACCCGAATTCTTAATTCATAAGTAAGATCTGGCAGTTGAAAGAGAAGTTGAAAAAAAAAGGAACCATGTATGCAGATTTAATCCTTTCTATGATCCAGCTTCAATGATTCTTTCAGATCGGGACTGTCAGTAATGACTTCCTATCAAACGAAAAGAAAAGTATAATATAACTATAACTTTTTTTATGTTATTTAATTTAAGTAAGCTTTCTGCTCTTCGCCGCCTATTTAAGTCCCCGGCGGGACGAAGTGTCAACGCTAGAATTTTAATGATTCTGGTGCTATCTTGATTGCGCCTCACTCTTTTGTTCGACAAATGGTCCATTCATATACAATAATAAATATGTAGCGGGTATAGTTTAGTGGTAAAAGTGTGATTCGTTCTATCAAAAACTTAAATAGTTAAGGGATCTTTCAGTTTTTTTCATATTCCGATCAAAAACTTTATTTCTTAAAAAGGTTTAATCCTTTACCTCTCAATAGCATATTTGAGGAAGAATATACATTCTCACGATTTGTATCCAAAGGCCAATTAGAAATTGAATAAAAAAGATTGGATTATGGATATGGAGTCGCGAAGCATAATTTTTTTGAATTGGATTAACTCTTCCAATTGAATGAGTATGAGTAAAGGATCTATGGA